AATACCTCGGGAGCTAATGAAACTATTTTAGTAAAATTGAACTGTCTCAATTCTCGGGCAATTGCACCAAAAACTCGAGTTCCTTTTGGATTTCCTTCTTGATCAATCACAACTGCAGCATTGTCATCATATCGTATTATCATACCGTTGTCACGTTTAAGTTCTTTACAAGTACGGACAATTACAGCTCTGACCACTTCTGATCTTTCTAGAGGCATGTTTGGAACTGCGTCTTTGATCACAGCAACAATAACGTCACCAATACGAGCATATCGACGATTGCTAGCTCCTATGATTCGAATACACATCAATTCTCGAGCCCCGCTGTTATCTGCTACATTCAAATGGGTCTGAGGTTGAATCATATCATTTTTTTTTTTTTTATCTGTTTTTTACAATACAAAGGTCGAAGAAAAAACGAAATATTGTTTGTCCAGTTTGTCCAAAAAAAGAAACCTGGACCCGCTATTTTTTTTTACCCAAGGCCTATTTTATTTATTTTTTATCCCGAAATGATGAATTGAGCTCGTATAGGCATTTTGGACGCTGCTATCGAAATAGCCCTTCTGGCTATATTTTCTGTTACTCCACCCATTTCATAAAGGATTCTACCTGGTTTAACAACAGCTACCCAATATTCGGGAGAGCCTTTACCTGAACCCATACGTGTTTCTGCGGGTCTTACTGTAACTGGTTTATCTGGAAATATACGGACCCATATTTTTCCACCGCGACGTGCATTTCGCGTCATTGCTCGTCGACCTGCTTCTATCTGTCTAGATGTGATCCAAGCGGGTTCAAGTGCCTGAAGAGCGTATTTACCAAAACAAATATCATTACCTCGATAAGATATTCCCTTCATTCTTCCTCTATGTTGTTTACGGAATCTGGTTCTTTTGGGGTTATAGTTGATGGTTTGTTTTGAATTCCATCTCTACTACAGAACCGGACGTGAGAGTTTCTTCTCATCCAGCTCCTCGCGAATAAAATGAATTCAAATTAAAGATTTTGAATTCAATTCAAATATAATATAATTTGAATTAAGATATACATGTATTTAATAAGTAATATACTGAATCATGGATTTCTTTTAATCTAGATGAAATCTATTATTAATTTGTATATCTTGTTTGTATATCTTGTTTGTATAGATAACTAAATATCTTAAATATATAGATAACTAAATATCTTAAATAACTATTTTTTTCTTTTATTTATCTATTTTAGAATGTTAAACCGAATCTTTCTTTTGTTTTACTCTTTATCATATTGGATTGACCCAAATTTAGCAATCCAATAAAATAAAGTTTTCGCGGGCGAATATTTACTCTTTCAATTTCTATTTCAGTTCTATCATTAATTCATAACTTTTCCGAATAGATGAATTGGTCTCTGGTGGGTTCCGCCATCCCGATCAATGAATCATTCAAATTCATTTTGACTAGAATCTTTTGAATTCACCGGTTCCATCGTTCCCATCGCTTCTTACTTAATGGTTAGGTCTGAATTCTACAATGGAGCTATTAGTTCTTGAGTCAATATTCTTAGCCTTTATTGGCTCGAAGCTCTTTATTTTTTGTTCGATGAGCAGATCCTTTTAATGATGAATCCGTATTGATGCTTTATTACACAGCTTTTTTCTGAGATGACTCATAGACCTTACATATGGGAATTCTATATCATCAATATTCTTTTTCTTTCTTTCTCTCATCCTTCCATTTATCCATACCCTTTCTTTTTTATTTCAATTGATAACTTAGAAGCATATTTTTTTTATAAAAAAGGTTTCAGTTGCTACAACAATATGAACAATATATCATATCTTGGCTGATTCTTTGGATCCAGATAATACGAAGTGATGAGTTGGTTATTACTTCTATAGTTATTTGTTTATACTATGGGGCTTTTTATACTAACCCTCAAAAAACCAACGAGTCACACACTAAGCATAGCAATTTTATCAAAACATTCATTGAATTTTTATTCAACCCTATAGAATTATAATTGAGAATTCTAATTGTTCCTTTTTTTTATTCAACAGAAAAGAAAAAGAAGAAACGAATTTATCATTTTTTGTTCCATCGCTGGATAGAATGCAAAGGGAAATAAAGGTTTATTATTCCCCCTCTATAAATATCCAAATTTTGATGCCTAATACCCCATAGATCGTTCGAACTGTATAGGAACAATAATCAATTTTAGCTCGAATGGTTTGTAATGGAACCCTACCCTCTCTGATCCATTCAACACGCGCAATTTCTTTTCCGTCGATACGTCCTGCAATTTGCACTTGAATTCCTTTTGTATCTGCTTGTTCAGTTAATTCTATAGCCTTTTTCATTGCTTTGCGAAAAGAAACTCTATTTTTTAATTGGCCAGCTATAAATTCTGCAAGAATATTAGGGTTTCCATAAGGCTTTTCAATTCGTGTGATACCAATGTTAAGTTTTCTATTTACAGAATGAAATTCTTTTTGTAAATTCATCTGTAATTCTTCGAT